AGAAAAAAATATATATGGATGGAAAAAGAATAGAAAAATATGGGACAAAAAATAAATCCACTTGGTTTCAGACTTGGAACAACTCAAAGTCATCATTCTTTTTGGTTCGCAAAACCAAAGGATTTTTCCATGGGTTTACAAGAAGATGAAAAAATACGGAATTGTATTAAGAACTATGTAAAAAAAAAAAAGAAAATATCCTCCGGTTTCGAAGGAATTGCCTATATGGGAATTCAAAAAAGAATAGATTTGATTCAGGTCATAATCTATATTGGATTTCCCAATTTATTAATAGAAGGACGAACACGGGGAGTCGAAGAATTACAGATGAATGTACAAAAAGAGTTTCACCGGAGACTCAACATTACTATCACAAGAATTGAAAAACCTTATGGACAGCCTAATATTCTTGCAGAATATATAGCTTTACAATTAAAAAATAGAGTTTCGTTTCGAAAGGCAATGAAAAAAGCTATTGAATTAACTGAACAAACAGGTACAAAAGGAATTCAAGTGCAAATTGCAGGGCGTATCGACGGAAAAGAGATTGCACGTGTCGAATGGATCAGAGAGGGCAGGGTTCCCTTACAAACAATTCACGCTAAAATTGATCACTGTTCTCATACAATTAGAACTATCTATGGAGTTTTAGGCATCAAAATTTGGATATTTGTAAACCAAGAATAAGAAAATAAAAAGAATGGACTTTTCTTTATCTCGCCATTTTGCTCAACAATAGACAAATTTAGAAACTCTTTTCTTCTTTTTTTTTATTAAAAAAAAAAGAAGAAATTATCAATTATAATTCTATAAGGTTGAATAAAAATTTGATTTACACTATTTCTATATTTCTATTTAGTATAATTGCTATGCTTAGTGTGTGACTCGTTAGTTGTTTCTTTAAACTTTAGAATTGAGATTGAAAAAACAGGCTGACCCCACTATAAACTTAGTAATTATGAAAATTAAATAAGCTCAAAACTAATAAGTAACTTATTGCTTCGTATTGTCGAGATCCCAATAAAAAGTCACTATATGATTGAATTGATCATATAGTTGTAGCAACTAAAATTCTTTTCATAACAAAAAAATCTGATTTTTGTGAAACAAAAAGGGGATGTGGAAAAAAAGGAAGGATGATAGAAAGAGAGAATAAAGATATCAATGATATATGATTCCCATATGTATGGTTTATGAAGAATCACTTCATAAAAAAGGCAGTGTGATAAAGCATCAAGAAAGAAAGATACAAAATCTACGATTACAAACGATTCAAATATAATAAATAAGAAATATAAAGAAATATACAAATAAAAAAGAGAAAATAAAATAGAAGATATTCAATTCAAAGAATTGAAAAAGAATAGAATCTAATCTATATATATAATAGAATCTATTATCTATCTAATAAGCTATAAAAAGAAGATATTAAAGATAAAAAAATATATAAATATCTGTAAATACTAGAAAATAAATGAATAATTGAATTGAGCTTCGAGTTAAGAAAAACTGAGGAGATTTACTCGGAAACAAAGAACCTATTTTGTTGGAAGCTCCATTGCAGAGTTCAGGCCTAAACATTAATGGAGAAGCTATAGGAACGATGGAACCTGTGACTACATAGGATTTTATTGAAAACGAAGAAATCCTAATGATTCACTGGGTAGGATGGCGGAATGAACAAAAAAAAATGGATTTCTTCTGAATGGTCATGAATTGACCCTATAAATGAAGGATGAAAGAGTCAATATTCGCCCGCGAACCCTTTCTTTCTTTTTTTTTTTTGAATTTAAAAATTTCATTTATATTTCATATATTGGATAACTTTTGGCACGATTTTATAGAGGTAAAGTAAAATATTTTAGCAAATTTGATATTGATAAAAGAAAGAAGCATCATATATAAAAAAATATGCCTAGTTATCTAGTTATATATATATAACTCCTTATTTAATAATTTAATAGTAACAAATTCAATAAAAAAATTTAAAATCTTTTGATAGAATGAAATACATGTATATATGTAATATTTTTGAATCATTTAATTCGCGAGGAGCTGGATGAGAAGAAAATCTCATGTCCGGCTCTGCAGTAGAGATGGAATTCATAAAAAACCATCAACTATAACCCCAAAAGAACCAGATTTCGTAAACAACATAGAGGTAGAATGAAGGGAATATCTTGCCGAGGCAAGCATATTTGTTTTGGCAAATACGCTCTTCAGGCACTTGAACCTGCTTGGATCACAGCTAGACAAATAGAAGCAGGGCGAAGAGCAATGACACGATATGTGCGTCGTGGTGGAAAGATATGGATACGTATTTTTCCCGATAAACCTGTTACAGTAAGACCTACGGAAACACGTATGGGTTCGGGCAAAGGATCTCCCGAATATTGGGTATCCGTTGTGAAACCGGGCCGAATACTTTATGAAATGAGTGGAGTATCAAAAACTGTAGCCAAAGCAGCTATAAAAATAGCTGCATGCAAAATGCCTATACGAACTCAATTTATTGTTTCAGGATAAGTAAATAAAAGTAAAGAAGTATTGAGAATGAAAAAAAAAAACGCGTATTTCTTTATCTCTGGACAGACAATATTTCTTTTTTCCCTTACATTTCAATAAGAGATTCAAATAAAAATGATATGATTCAACCTCAGACCCTTTTGAATGTAGCGGATAACAGCGGAGCTCAAGAATTGATGTGTATTCGAATCATAGGAACTGGTAATCACCGATATGCTCATATTGGTGATGTTATTGTTGCTGTAATCAAAGAAACAGTACCCAACATGCCTATAGAAAGATCAGAAGTAATTAGAGCTGTGATTGTACGCACGTGTAAAGAACTTAAACGTGACAACGGCATGATAATACGATATGATGACAATGCAGCGGTTATCATTGATAAAGAAGGAAATCCAAAAGGAACTCGGATTTTTGGTGCGATTGCTCGGGAATTGAGACAGTTAAATTTTACTAAAATAGTTTCATTAGCACCCGAAGTCTTATAGTCTTCTAAATAAGAATAGTAGTAAGACTAGTAGATAGATGAAAAAAGGGTATGTCATTTTCTATCTATCTCTATAGAATATTCAAATATCTGAAATAGATTGTGTCTCATGCATATACTTTAAATTCCTAATAATTCTTTCTAATTTAAAAATGAAAAAAAAAAAAAATTCAATAAAACAAAAAAGAAGCATGTTGATTATATCAAAATGAGGAGACACCAATAACTAGAGTTCGTCATGGGTAGGGACATTATTGCCGATATAATAACTTCTATAAGGAATGCTGACATGGATCAAAAGGGAAGAGTAAAAATAGTATCTACTAATATCACTAAAAACATTGTGAAAATACTTTTACGAGAAGGTTTTATTGAAAACGTTCGAAAACATAAAGAAAGTCAAAAAAATTTCTTGGTTTCAACCTTACGACATAGAAAGACTGGGAAAGGAAATAAAAGAATTTTAAAGCGTATCAGCCGACCCGGTCTACGAATCTATTCCAACTATCAACGAATTCCTAAGATTTTAGGCGGAATGGGGATTGTAATTCTTTCTACTTCTCAAGGTATAATGACAGATCGAGAAGCTCGACTAGAAAAAATTGGAGGAGAAATTTTGTGTTATATATGGTAATTCTCTTGGGATATCCTAATTTTCTCTCGAACTTACTATTTGTAAAATAGAGAGGAAAAGTGAATTATAAAACTCTTCCTCTATTAGTTAATACTTAAAGGGAGGTTCCCTGGAATGAAAGAACAAAAATTGATTCATGAGGGTTTAATTACAGAATCACTTCCCAACGGTATGTTCCGAGTTCGGTTAGATAATCAAGATCTAATTCTAGGTTATATTTCCGGGAGAATCCGGCGCAGTTTTATACGTATACTACCCGGAGATAGAGTTAAAATTGAAATGAGTCGTTATGATTCAACCAGGGGACGCATAATTTATAGACTTCGCAAAAAAGATTCGAACGATTAGATCCTTCTTTTAAACATTCCCCTTTGTAGGGGATATAATTTTAAGTTCAAAAATGAAAGAAACTTCTTTTTGTTTCAAAAAAAAAAAGAGATATAGATTCAGAATGAAGGTAAGGAATTATAAATATGAAAATAAGGGCCTCTGTTCGTAAAATTTGTGAAAAATGTCGCCTGATTCGTAGGCGAGGACGAATTATAGTAATTTGTTCCAATCCGAGACATAAACAGAGACAGGGTTAATTTTTTTAAATTTATAAATAAAAAACTTTTGAAAAGAAAAACCCATGTACATGTAAAAAGAAAGAAGAAAGTCTTTGTTTTCATATGAAAACGATATCCCCGTATCTTTCTGTAGATTTCTTATTATTCTTTTTCTTCTTATGAATATGATATAATAAAATATGACAAAACCTATAGCAAAAATTGGTTTACGTAAGAATGCACGTATTGGTTTACATAAGAATGAACGTAGAATACCAAAAGGAGTTATTCATGTTCAAGCGAGTTTCAACAATACTATTGTTACTGTTACAGACGTACGAGGTCGGGTGGTTTCTTGGGCTTCTGCAGGTACTTCTGGATTCAGAGGCACAAGAAAAGGAACACCCTATGCTGCTCAAGCAACTGCATTAAATGCAATTCGTACAGTAATTGATCAGGGTATGCAACGAGCAGAGGTTGTGATAAAGGGTCCAGGTCTCGGAAGAGATGCGGCATTACGAGCCATTCGCAGAAGTGGTATGCTATTAAGTTTCGTACGTGATGTAACACCCATGCCACATAATGGATGTCGCCCCCCGAAAAAAAGACGTGTGTAGAAATAAGAATTCAATAGATTTCAAGAGAAAGAAATTATTCAAGGATCTGATCCAATAATCATAAAGAATAGAATAGTATGGTTCGAGAAGAAGTAGCAGGATCCACTCGAACACTACAGTGGAAATGTGTTGAATCAAGAGTAGAAAGCAAGCGTCTTTATTATGGTCGTTTCATTCTGTCCCCGCTTATGAAAGGTCAAGCCGATACCATAGGTATTGCCATGCGAAGGGCTTTACTTGGAGAAATAGAAGGAACATGTATCACATGTGCAACATCTGAAAACGTGCTTCATGAATATTCTACGATAGCAGGTATTGAAGAATCCGTACATGAGATTTTAATAAATTTGAAAGAAATTGTATTGAGAAGTAATCTCTATGGAGTTAGGGCCGCATCCATTTGCGTAAGGGGTCCCAAATACATAACCGCTCAAGATATCATTTCACCACCTTATATAGAAATAGTTGACACGACACAGCATATAGCTAACCTGACAGAACCAATTGATTTTTTTATTGAATTACAAATAAAGAGAAATCGCGGATATCGTTTGAAATCCACAAACGACTCTCACGATGGAAGTTATCCTATAGATATTGTATCCATGCCTGTTCGAAATGTGAATCATAGTATTCATTCTTACGGTAATGGGAATGAAAAACAAGAGATACTTTTTATAGAAATATGGACGAATGGAAGTCTAACTCCTAAAGAAGCACTTTATGAAGCTTCTCGTAATTTGATTGATTTATTGATTCCTTTTCTACATGCAGAGGAAGAGGATATGAATTTAGAGGAAAATGAAAACAGATGGAATCTACCCCTTTTTTTCTTTCAAGACAGATTCACTAATCTCAAGAAAAAAAAAGTAATTCCATTAAAATATATTTTTATTGATCAATCAGAATTGTCTTCCAAGACCTATAATTGTCTCAAAAGGTCCAATATACACACATTATTGGACCTTTTGAGTCATAGTCAAGAAGATCTTATGAAAATGAAATATTTTCGTATAGAAGATGTAAAAAAAATATTGGGCACTCTACAGAAGCTTTTTGTAATAAATTTACCTAAGAAAAAGTTTTCATTTTAAATCCTTTGGAATTTTTTTTTTCATTTTTTAGAAAGAAAAAAGAAGATAATGAGTTTTTAATCTCTGACACGATCCATATATTTGCAAAATAGATCATAATAAGATTAATGTATCTAGGGAAGATCCAGAGGGGGATCTTCCTTAGATACTTATGTCGTAATATTTCACGGTTGAATCAATTTAAAAAAGACCTAAAGTTAAGGATTTCTCAATAGGTAAAGTCGCTCCAATACCTAACCAAAGAGCTACTGCGGTACCGATCAAAAAGACTGTTGTAGCTACTGGACGACGAAATGGATTTTGAAATTTATTGACATTCTCCAAAAAAGGTATTGTCAATAATCCTATTGGTACTGAAACCATTAAAAGAACACCCAATAACTTATTGGGTACTGTGCGAAGTATTTGAAATACGGGAAAGAAGTACCATTCGGGTAATATTTCCAACGGAGTTGCAAAAGGATCCGCCGGTTCACCAATCATTGATGGTTCTAGAACTGCTAAGCCCACATTACATGCAATAGTGCCTAGAATTACCACTGGAAAAATATATAAAAGATCATTGGGCCATGCGGGTTCTCCATAATAATTATGCCCCATCCCTTTAGCTAATTTAGCTCTTAATACAGGATCATTCAAATCAGGTTTCTTTGTTATTTGGATAGGTGAATTTTTGTGGATCCATCCCCCAAAGGAACCGGACATGATAATTTTTGATCATCCGGCTCGAGCAAGAATCACAAAGAATTACAGAAAAAGATCCATAGGAAATCTATATTTCATGCATATCTACATATATAATGTAGAATAACTCTATGTAATAAAATCTTTATAAAATTTCAATTCCCTGAATTGCAACGATTCGATTCATTGCAAAGAATTCAGTTCTGACAAGGAAATGCTCAATATCCAAGTAGGCTTACAAATTTGATCAGGATCAAATGCTTTTTGGATTGTCTCATATCTTTTGGTTGGTATTTATCCCCACAACATATAGATTTTCTTACATAAAAAAATACAAAGTTTTTACTTGTTACTAATAAAGTCTAGCCTCTGTTCTTCCTTAGATCCCTTTTTTTACTCCGATAGTATCGTAGATCAGGGTAGATGCAGAGGAAATGAATGCATCTACATACTATAAAAAACTTACTAAGATTGCCATCAAATTAATACGAAATACTTATTAGTAGAATTCTAAATTCTAAAAAATGAAAAAAAAAAAAAAAAAAAATCAAACAAAGTGGAATAGATAAAACATTGGATCATGGATCATGCCACATCACTTATTCTAGGGATCTTACGGAGCCTTTTCATGCATCACATGATTCGAGTATGATCATAGAAAAGATTCTCCTCAAGCGAATTGGCCTTATCCTATGCTACATAAGGGTACTTACATGATGGTTGGATGCGGAGACACATTGGGTTGTGAATTCCAACGTGGCAGATAAAAGAATATATCTGCATGGACCAATCAATAGTTCAAGTCACACACTCCCATAATCCATCCTCTTTTAGGAAAATATACTTGAACTATTCGTATCAAATAAACAATAAAATACTTCATAGTTGAAGAAAAATATCCAAATATAACATGCCTTATTTTTAAATAATCCATATTTGTAGCAATGAAAGACTCTTGTTCCTCCCCGATATGAGAAATTACAAATATCTATGATCTGTCTTCTCTATAAAGGACCCGAAATACCTTGCTTACGTATCATTAGAAAGTGCATTAACATAAATACAGCAGTAAGAAGAGGCAATACAAAAGTATGTAAACTATAAAAACGAGTCAAAGTGGATTGGCCCACACTAGCACTTCCACGTAATAATTCTACCAAAGGGGATCCTATTATAGGAATAGCCTCAGGCACGCCTGTTACAATTTTGACTGCCCAATAGCCAATTTGGTCCCAAGGTAAGGAATAACCAGTTACGCCAAAAGATGCGGTCAATACAGCCAGAACCACCCCTGTAACCCAAGTTAATTCGCGGGGTTTTTTAAACCCACCCGTAAGATATACACGAAATACATGCAAGATCATCATTAGAACCATCATACTTGCTGACCATCGATGAACTGATCGAATTAACCAACCAAAGTTGGTCTCAGTCATTATGTATTGAACAGAGGAAAAAGCCTCTGTAACAGTTGGACGATAGTAAAAGGTCATAGCAAAACCCGTAGCTACTTGTACTAAAAAACAAGTAAGCGTAATCCCTCCCAAACAATAAAATATGTTGACATGAGGAGGAACATATTTACTAGTTATATCATCTGCAATCGCTTGAATCTCGAGACGTTCCTCGAACCAATCATATACTTTATTGAGATAGGTAACCCAAGAAAGATTCCCCCTCTGAGAACCGTATATGAGAATTTCATCTCGTACGGCTCAAGGCAAAACACACAAATACTGGTTTCAACAGATATGGAATAGAGAGTTTTAAACTTCTTGGAGCTTAGCCTCTTGACTCGATTTGACCCAAAGATACCAAGCGAAGTAAGAAAAATCCGGAATCTCTTCTTTGTGATGATAATGTCAAGAAATAAAATCTCAAGTTGGCTCATCCATTTTTCTTTATGTTAATCGTGACCGGGCTTCTTGAATCTTCTCTTCCCTATTTTTTTTTACTTTTTTAATAGGAATTCTCTTGTTGAGACCCTATGAATAAATTGAAACCTCAGATTCATACTAGAACCACGATGATTTCAAAAAACCAAAGCTAAACTCAAAGGTTCTCCGAGTAAAAACCATTTGATCATCACTTATTCAATGAATGTAATAACTCAACAAAATCTAAAGAAATATTTTTCTTTTGGTCAAAAGAAATCTGAAGGAAAAATTTGTTTGATTTAGAAAAGACTTATTTCCTTTTTTTTTTTAGTCCGGTTGCGAGGTCTGAATAATAGGTATGAATCATAGTTTCAATATTTTTTTTTTCTTGATCTATTCTATATAGTCCGTATAGTCCGTGCTCCAGAGACTAGAAGAAATATCTGACGAGGTAGAATCATCTTGATAGAGATGACAGGTCCATTCTCTGTATTATAAATAGGATCAATTATAACAAGTCACACGCTCATATTCCGGAAATGAAATATCGAAACAAATAAATTTCACGATCGAACTACCAGAATGGTCTATAAATCCAAGTCTTAAGTAATTTTAATTAAGTTTAAGTATTTTAAGCATTAAGAAAGCTAGGAAGTCCTAGTTTTTATGAACTAATTCATTGAAATTCCATCCAGTAAAACTGATGAATTATAAATTTCTAAAATAATAGATAGAAATATTGCAAATAGAGCCATTGCGACTCCCATAAGTGGTGTAGTCCCCCACCCTGGGGCTACTTTTCCATATTCCGAATTCAATGGTTTCAATAAACTCCCTACGTCAGTTCGTCTTGGACCAGATCTAGAACTACTCTCAGCGGTTTTTGTAGCCATAAATCCTCTTTCATCATGGGTTGTAATCTGTTGACTTTGTATAGCATTCCGTTGTATTTGTAAATAAACGACATTATCGCGATCCATTGTGATATTGTGATCTTGAAATTAAAAAAAAAATGGAAACAGCAACCCTAGTCGCCATCTTCATATCCGGTTTACTTGTAAGTTTTACTGGGTACGCCTTATATACCGCTTTTGGGCAACCCTCTCAAAAATTAAGAGATCCCTTCGAAGAACACGGGGACTAGTTGAAGTAACGAGCCTCCCATATGAATATTGGGGGACTCATTACTTCAATGGAAAGAATGAAAAATCATTTCATTTTTTAGTTGGAACTTTAGGTGGTTCTCGAAAAAAGATAGCGAAAAAGATTATCCCTAAAGTCGAAACTAAGAGGAATGTATAAACCAATGCTTCCATAGATTCGATCGTGGTTTACAATTATAGCTTCCACACCTATTCATTTTGGATCATTTACTAAATAAATTGTAAATTTAAATTTCTAATTTACTAGGACTATTCAATCAATTATATTCTCTTTCTCATTTTTCTATATTCTTCTAATAAAAGATATTAGGAAATATTGAATATGAAATACATAATAGATTCAATTAAGAATTCATATTGAAAATCAAAATTCGAAATAGAAAGACTAAATACTTTATCTAAATCGAAATTGAAATATTCTAAATACTAAAATAAAATAAGAAAAAAAAAAAAAATAGAGGCAAAAGATGGCAAAGGAATTTTGTATCAGACTGCTTGTCTCTTTGTAGTTGGATCTCCAAGTTTTTGGAATGCTCCAAATTCTACTTGAGCATCCAAATCTGGATCAATACCGGCAAAAACATCTCTGAACAAGGTTCTGGCGCCATGCCAGATGTGTCCGAAAAAGAAAAGCAAAGCAAACGTAGCATGCCCAAAAGTGAACCAACCCCTTGGACTACTACGAAAAACACCATCGGATTTCAAAGTAGCCCGGTCTAATTCAAAAATTTCACCTAATTGGGCACGTCTAGCATATTTTTTCACAGTAGCAGGATCACTATAAATGACTCCATTTAGTTCGCCACCATAGAATTCAACAGTTACCCCTACTTGTTCAACACTATATTTGGATTCTGCCCTTCTAAAAGGAACATCGGCCCTCACAATTCCGTCTCCATCTACTAAAACTACCGGAAATGTTTCAAAAAAGGTAGGCATACGACGTACAAAGAGTTCGTGCCCTTCTTTATCTCTAAATACGGGGTGCCCTAACCACCCAACAGCTATTCCATCCCCGTTATCCATTGAACCTGCTCTGAACAATCCCCCTTTCGCCGGATTATTACCAATGTAATCGTAAAAAGCTAATTTTTCGGGAATTTTAGACCAAGCTTCCGATAAGCTCAGATTTTCGGCTAGTCCGGCCCCAACTCTTCTATATATTTCTTGCTGGAAGTACCCCTGATCCCACTGATAACGAGTGGGGCCAAATAATTCGATTGGGGTAGTTGCTGAACCATACCACATAATCCCAGCAACAATGAAAGCTGCAAAAAAAACAGCAGCAATACTACTGGAAAGCACAGTTTCAATATTACCCATGCGCAATCCTTTGTATAGACGTTGAGGCGGACGGACACTAAGATGGAATAGACCCGCTAATATACCCAATGTACCTGCTGCAATATGATGAGAAGCTATTCCCCCCGGAACAAAAGGATCAAACCCTTCCGCACCCCACGCTGGATTTACAGATTGTACTTTTCCAGTTAGTCCATAAGGATCAGACACCCATATTCCAGGACCATATAAGCCTGTTACATGAAATGCGCCAAAGCCAAAGCAAGCCACTCCTGAGAGAAATAAATGAATTCCAAAGATCTTGGGCAAGTCCAAAGAAGGTTTTCCCGTACGTTCATCAGAGAATATTTCTAGGTCCCAATAAACCCAATGCCAGATAGATGCCAAGAAGCACAAGCCAGAAAACAAAATATGTGCCCCTGCCACGCCTTCATAACTCCAAATGCCCGGATTCGTTATAGTTCCTCCTGAAATACTCCAACCCCCCCATGAATTGGTTATTCCTAAACGAGTCATGAAGGGTATAACGAACATGCCCTGTCTCCACATTGGATCAAGAACAGGATCAGAGGGATCAAAAACCGCTAATTCATATAGAGCCATTGAACCGGCCCAACCAGAAACTAGAGCTGTATGCATTATATGGACAGAAAGCAATCGACCGGGATCATTCAATACAACAGTATGAACACGATACCAAGGCAAACCCATGTAAATACCCCTTTCTGAAAAATAAATAGACATTATGTAACTTTATCGCATTGGAAAAGACTAGACCGTGTACTTCACCTGTTCGGTATATTTTTTATAGGAAAAGTATTAATATTTATTTGTATTCCTTTATTTTTTTTAGGAGAAAAAAGAGAAACATATCTTATTCTATACCCGATAAGTACCAATACGCAATGGGAGGGGAGGTTTTTGTGGAAAAGAATGCATAGATAATTCTTTATTAATTCTGTCTTCCTCTATGAATCTTCCAGTCTATATCTATAGACTTAGATATATTCTAATTTTATCTATTATCTATAAAATTAGAATATTCTATTAGAATAGAATATAGATAGAATATAGAAAAAATAGAAAGAAAAAAAAAAATGAAGTAGACAATAAATCCATTGTTACGTTTCCATATTAAAGTAAAATATAATACTTCATTTTTTTTCTTTCTATTTTTTCTTTCTTTTAATGCCAATTGGTGTTCCAAAAGTTCCTTTTCGGAGTCCTGGAGAGGAAGATGCAGCTTGGGTTGACGTATAGTGCGACTTGTCATACATATTGGTCATATGGTATTTCCCCGTTATCTCCCCCGATCGAGTATTTTATTTTTTGCCCAATCCAATAGATATTATTCAATATTTTCATAATTTAACCATCAATAATTCGGAGCGTGAAGCACAATGATTCCTATTGACAATCAATATTATCAATTATTCTAATTTATGGTTTACTTAGACTGATAAAAGAAAGTATCCAGGCTCCGTTCAGAGAATACCAATTTTTTGGAATGTTAAGAGTAAAGTAATAGAATAGAAGTCTAAATTTAGTAATAGAAAGATTCACTAGGAAAAAGAAAAAAAAAAAATCTAAATCGAATTAATAAATTTTGAAATGAATTAGTAATGAAATAGAATATATTCTATGAAATAAATTTGAGATTCTTACACGATTACCACTTGTATCATAAACTATTCATAGTTTAGGGAAAGGTATGAAATGAATGAAAAAAAATAAGTAGTACTAAAACCTTTTGCCCTATATGCACAAATGGAATTCGGGCAAATCTTCCCCCGGAGTAGAACAAGAACCTAAAAGAATTGAGAGGGCCCATTCAGGAACAAGAAAATTACATCGTTATTTGAATTTCGATGAAACAATACATCAATGAGAAGTTAGTTCAATAAGTTCAGAAAATTCTTTTTTCTTTTCTACATTAGAGAATATAGGAAAGGAGGCCAAAACCTCTGTAAAAAAAAAAGAAATAGGACTGGAATCAACACATTGATTTTTTTCACAATTCTTTCGAACCGTATGCATCCAAAGGTGCACGTACGGTTCCTCAGGGATACAATTTTGCCCTAATCAACCGACTTCATCGAGAAAGATTACTTTTTTTAGGCCAAGAGGTTGATAGCGAGATTTCGAATCAACTTGTTGGTATCATGGTATATCTCAATATAGAAGATGATACTAGAGATCTTTTTTTGTTTATAAATTCTCCAGGCGGATGGGTAATATCAGGAATATCCATTTATGATACCATGCAATTTGTGTCACCGGATGTACATACAATATGCATGGGATTAGCCGCTTCAATGGGATCTTTCATTCTGGTCGGAGGAGAAATTACCAAACGTCTAGCATTCCCTCACGCTTGGCGCCAATGAATTTTTATCTAAGATGAGAAAAAAGAAGACTATGCCTTCACTATATCGAATGTGAATTCAATAAAGAATAAGTAATAATAGCATGGCACTTCGACTTCGATATGAACAAACCATTATTGTTTTTTTTATAAAAACGAAATTTTGTATCGAGAAAGTAGTATGAAAGAAGAGTTATTCCTAATTTGATCTTATGTGTCAAGAGTAAATTTCAGCGTTACAAACCCTTTTTCTTCCACACCAGAAGTCTCTTTCTTATCTTTATGTTATAAGATAAAGAGGAAAAAGTAATTTTCTCCTTCTTGGATCGTATCAAAAAAACTTTGGGATTGCTAAACCACAGACGAAATAAATAGATAAAGCAACAGAACCATCATAGTATTTTTTTCCTACTACGAAAGGAAGGATGAAGGAAGGATGGTAAATGGATCATTTAACAATTTGGATCGGATGGGTTCTATTTCTTCTTTTCGATAGTCGATAGAAGAAATTTGATCGAAAAACAAATTCCATTGCAAAGCCGTATGCAATGTACAAAAGATGCCCGTACGGTTGTTTAATTCTCTTTTTTTTATTTACCCACCCTTCCCTTACTTTAACCCAATCGTACAAGATAGAAAAACCGTTCATGATTAATATCATCAGGGTTATGATTCACCAACCTGCTAGTTCTTTTTATGAAGCACAGACAGGGGAATTTATCCTGGAAGCAGAAGAACTATTGAAGCTTCGCGAAACCCTCACAAAAGTTTATGTACAAAGAACGGGCAACCCTTTATGGGTTATATCCGAAGATATGGAAAGGGATGTTTTTATGTCAGCAACAGAAGCCCAAGCTCATGGCATCGTTGATCTTGTAGCGGTCGAAAATGAAAATACCGGGGATTTCGTATAAATCTAAAATTACATTTAAAAATTTGAATTTTCCGTGATTTTCTATTGAATAGAAATCATTCATAATCATCAATCATCAGGTTAAGATCGATCTAAACCAACCTACTCTATTCTATTTAGAATGAGATTTTATAGACACCACATGCCAACCATTAAACAACTTATTAGAAACGCAAGACAGCCAATAAGAAATGTCACGAAATCTCCCGCTCTTCGAGGATGTCCTCAGCGTCGAGGAACATGTACTAGGGTGTATGTGCGACTCGTTCAATTCAGATAATGAGTTTGAAGAAATGAAAAAAAAATTATTTACGACCACTAGAATAGATAGAGTGGAAGATGGACATTTAATTGACTCTTTTCTAATATCTAAAAAGGAAGATCTATCATCTACCTATTATGATTATGTTTGTTATGTTATGGAATTTATGGTTTCTATTGGTGCAAATCCAATCACTCCGTTTGATATTTTGAGATGAGAAGCAATTCTCCATTGGTAATTGGTAGCAAATAGTTATCCATTAAGCGGAGGAAATAGTTTTATAAGAAGCAAAAAGGTTATGCTCCTATTCTTGAAAAAACGGACTAATAGGGTAAGCTACCCAGCCAACTTTCATAATTCAATGCCGTCACTTTATGGATAGCTTTTTTGTGAAAAGGACTATTTATTACATTCTAATTAGAATTGTAAAAAGAATTCTAATTGAAAAATAAATGGGTAGAGCCAAAGAGTGTGAACTATACAAGTTCACAATAAAATTTTATGAAATGAAAGAAGAGGCTCCGGTGTATAGAGAGAACCTCACCGTTTCATAAGTTGCCATAGAAACGAGGGAACCCCCTATTCTTTTCTTTTTTATTTAGTAGCATTTTTTCCAGGCGAGATGCCTGGAAGAAAGAAAAAATCGTGGTCGGGAAGGTCATAGTAGCAAAAGCCATTGGAATTTATATCTTATATATCGGAAGAATTCGTTTTGTTATTAATAGACCGGAGGAAAAGGATGACTGAGAGAAATCAATTAGTTATTCAAGAAAGTTTCATTTGATTCAATGACTAGAGTTAAACGAGGATATACAGCTCGGAGACGTCGAAAAAAAATTTGTTTATTTGCATCAACCTTTATAGGGGCTCATTCAAGACTGACTCGAACGATTACTCAACAAAGAATGAGAGCTTTGGTTTCCTCTCATCGAGATAGGAGCAGGAAAAAGAGAGATTTTCGTCGTTTGTGGATCACTCGTATAAATGCAGTAACTCGTGAGGATAGGGTATTCTATAGTTATAGCAAATTCATAAAAAATCTGTACAAGAGACAATTGCTTCTGAATCGTAAAATACTTGCGCAAATAGCCTTATCAAATAAGAATTTTTTTGATATGATTTCCAATAAAATACAAATCAAATAAAGGAATAAAAGAATCTTAATAGAATCTATTATACAAGAAACAAGAATAATTGAAACAGAATTTCCCGGAGAATGAACTCCGGGAAGATAGAAGAAAAATAAATGAAGATAGAAGAAAAATAAATGAAGATTTGAATAATAGGAATAAACGAACATCTTTCAATAAAAAATATTTATTCCCCATTTTTACTTTTTTATAACACAAGAATGAAATATGGATTCTAGGGTTTTTCGAGCAAAACATGAATCTGAGCTTAAGTTCCAATTCGAGTTTTGAGGAATATATCTATTTCTTTTTGGTTCTAAGACTAGTAGTTCTAGGGATCGACTCCGCTCTATCCAATTGTTTTTCATTATTACGAAAAGGTAACGAAGATAAAATACGAGCTTGTTTTATAGCAATAGTAATTAATCGTTGTTGTTTCAAGGTCAACCTATTCACCCGTCTAGATAAGATTTTTCCTTGTTCACTAATAAATCGACTAATTAAACTTATGTTTCTATAATCGATTCGATCCCCCGATCCGATTGGAGGTAAACGCCTACGAAAAGATCGCTTGGATTTACGAAAAATTTGTTTGGATTTATCCATGGTTTGTTTATTCCTTATGTATAAAATAATCTATAAAATTCAATTCTATTTTTTTATTATTCATTTAAGATCCGACCAAAATAGGATTTTTTTGTATTATATATGTTAAGTCCCGCTCCTTGGAAAAATTACATACGCATTCTGTTCCATCTATTTCTTTATTTCCCCATGAATCGTATACTTTTGACAATAGCGACAAAATTTTCTCAATTCTAATCGATTGGGTGTATTGTGTCGATTCTTTTGAGTAATATATCTAGAAATGCCCGGTGATTTTTTATTGACACCCTTTTGAACACAACAGGTACATTCCAAAATCACAAGAATTCTTATATCTTTACCCTTAGCCATGAACCTCCTTTTCATTTTGAATCAACTTCACTTTAGAACTCTACTCATTTTCTTTTCAATCCGAACCAAATACAAAATAATAAATAAGAAGAAAAGAAAAAAATAGATATTCTATAGTAAGAAATTAATAAAAGTTACTAACTAGAAATGGAATTTTTAAATATTTTTTTTTTTTCATTATTAAAATTTGAATGACTTCGAAGTACTAGAATCTAAAATAGAATTCTTAGGAATTACTAGAACTAGAAAGAAAGAGAGTCATGTTCATTAATAAAATAATATTAAGAATATATTAATAATTAAGTAATACAATTTTTTCAAACTTTTTTATTACTAGGAATTCTTACTATCCTAATCTCAGTATTTTTTTTCTTTCTATGTTCTAATTTCGTCGAACCACCCCTAGACTGGATCAAAATCCAAATTTTCTTTATTTTCCCAAAAATTATATCGTAGATTCACTGAGGTTCAATATACTTTTTCTTTCTTCTTTCCTATCCTAAAGAAAAAGGTAACATAATTGGAGCCATGTTACGTATAACTTATCTCAAATCTTCTTCATTTCTTCACATATCAATACAAGAATTCAATCAGAATGAAAAAAAGGGGAATGATAAGGCATCTGGAAATAAACGATTAATTTCTATCAATAGACCTGCTAAAGACCCAAACCATAGAGTGGTTAGTACAGGTGCCGTGGAGAGATATGTTTTTATATCTCGCATTTAAAATCCTCCTTCTTCTTTTTCTTCTTTTCTATTTTATTGTCATTCTTTATTTGTATTTTATATTGTAATACATATATAGTCTAGTTCGATATTGTATATTCTAATAAATAGATCATAGATAACCCGATCTTGTAGTTAAAGGCCATTTGTTTTTGTCTTTATACTTTATATCTTTATATAGGTAGAGGAAAAAAGAAGGATGTGGAAAACAAG